ATGCGTTGATTATTTTCTACAAATCATAAAGACATTGGAACATTATATATTCTATTTGGAATATGATCAGGGTTGGTTGGAACAGCTTTAAGACTTCTTATTCGTGCTGAACTTGGACAACCTGGAGCACTTCTTGGTGACGACCAACTTTATAACGTGATTGTGACAGCTCACGCTTTCGTAATAATTTTTTTCTTAGTAATACCAATAATGATTGGAGGGTTTGGTAATTGATTAGTTCCTTTAATACTAGGAGCTCCTGATATGGCTTTTCCTCGATTAAATAATATAAGATTCTGATTGCTTCCTCCTGCTTTACTTCTTTTATTGTCTTCAGCCGCAGTTGAAAGAGGAGTTGGAACTGGGTGAACTGTTTATCCACCTTTATCTGGTAATTTAGCTCATGCTGGTGGTTCAGTTGACTTAGCTATTTTTTCTCTGCATCTTGCAGGTGTATCTTCAATTCTAGGAGCTGTAAATTTTATTACAACTATTATTAATATACGATGACGAGGGATGCAATTTGAGCGTCTTCCTCTATTTGTATGATCTGTAAAAATTACTGCAATTTTATTGCTTTTATCTTTGCCTGTATTAGCTGGAGCTATTACAATGCTTCTAACAGATCGAAATTTTAATACTGCTTTTTTTGATCCAGCAGGAGGTGGAGATCCTATTCTCTATCAACACTTATTCTGATTTTTCGGTCATCCTGAAGTATATATTTTAATTCTTCCTGGATTTGGTATAATTTCTCATATTGTAAGTCACCATTCATCTAAAAAAGAAACATTCGGAACTTTAGGTATAATTTATGCTATATTAGCTATTGGTGTTTTAGGGTTTATTGTATGAGCTCATCATATATTTACAGTAGGAATGGATGTTGATACTCGAGCATATTTTACAGCAGCTACAATAATCATTGCTGTACCTACAGGAATTAAAGTATTTAGTTGACTTGCTACAATTCATGGTGCTAAAATTAAGTACGAAACTCCAATACTGTGAGCATTAGGATTTATTTTTCTTTTCACAGTGGGAGGGCTTACAGGGATTGTTTTATCAAATTCTTCCTTAGACATCATGCTCCATGACACATATTATGTAGTAGCTCACTTTCATTATGTTCTTTCAATGGGAGCTGTATTTGCTCTTTTTGGAGCTTTTAATTACTGGTTCCCTTTATTAAGTGGTGTAACACTAAATAGTCGATGAACTAAAGCTCATTTCTATGTTATGTTTATTGGAGTAAATGTTACTTTCTTTCCTCAGCATTTCTTAGGATTGGCAGGTATACCACGGCGTTATTCAGACTATCCTGACTGTTATACAAAATGAAATGTTGTATCTTCAATTGGTTCAATAATTTCTTTTGTAGCCGTGTTATACTTTATAGTAATTGTATGAGAAGCTTTAGTTTCTCAGCGAAGTGTAATTTGAAGAACACATTTAAGAACAGCTTTGGAATGAGATAATATTTTACCTGCTGACTTCCATAATGCACCTGAAACAGGGGCATTAGTAGCAAGTTAAAATTTATTATTTAGTATAATTTTATGATATGAGTCTATGAGGACAATTAGGATTCCAAGATGCAGCTTCGCCTTTAATAGAAGAACTAATTTTTTTTCATGATCATGCTATAATGATTTTAGTTATGATTATTACTTTAGTTGGATATGCTGCGCTAGCTTTAATAGTAAATAAATATACTTGTCGTTCATTAGTTGAAGGACAAGCAATTGAGACTATTTGAACAATTATTCCCGCTTTTATTCTAATTTTTTTAGCTTTGCCTTCTTTGCGTTTACTATATTTGCTTGATGAAATTGGTGATTGTAGCTTGACTGTAAAAAGTATTGGACATCAATGATACTGAAGCTATGAATATTCTGATTATTCAAATATTGAGTTTGACTCATACATAGTACCAACTAATGAGTTACAGCCAGGTGACTTTCGGTTACTTGAAGTAGATCATCGAGTTGTTTTACCTACTGAAACTGATCTTCGTGTGTTAGTAACTTCAGCTGATGTAATCCATTCATGAACTGTACCTTCTTTAGGTGTAAAAGTAGATGCAATTCCAGGTCGATTAAATCAATTAGGATTTTTCATTAAATATCCTGGAGTATTTTACGGTCAATGTTCTGAAATTTGTGGAGCTAACCATTCATTTATACCTATTGTAGTGGAAGCTGTTCCATTAAAAAATTTCTTGGAATGAGCTGTAAATGTATCAGACTAAAAAGTTAGTTAAAATATAATATAAGGTTGTCAGCCTTACGTTACTAATTAAACTTAGTACTTTTTGCATGCCTCAATTATCTCCCTTAAATTGAATTTTATTATTTGTTTTATTTTGAGTAGCTGTGTTAACTATATCTGTATTGATCTGATGATCAAATAAAGTTTTCTTTCAAGGTGAAAATTTAACTTCAACCCCACTAAAAGAAAATAAATGAAATTGATAATTTAAGAATGCTTGTAGACATTTTTTCTTCTTTCGACGATAATAATCAAGTTTTTATGTCTTTGTATGTATTAATATGAATTTTTTCTCTAATTACTATTGTTTTATTTAGTTCTTCTTACTGAGTAATATCCCCCCGATGGCTAAGAATTGTAAGTGTTTTTAAAGACACTGCCTCTTCTCAAGTTTTTCGTTCTTTTGGAATCAATATAGGAGGATTTGTAAATATTATTACAGGTTTGTTTTTGTTTTTAATTTTAATAAATATGAGAGGATTGGTTCCTTATGTTTTTAGACCAACAAGTCATTTAGCGGTATCATTATCCTTGGGACTACCTTTATGACTTACTCTTATTATTTCTGCGGTTTTTTATAACCCGAGCTCTGTGGTAGCAGGGTTGTTACCAATGGGAGCTCCAGCTCCCCTAAACCCATTTTTAGTAATTATTGAAACAGTGAGAATCATAGTACGACCTATTACCTTGTCTGTACGATTAACTGCTAATATAAGAGCTGGGCATATTGTTCTTACTTTAATTGGTAATTATCTAACTGCTAGTTTCTTTATATCATCACTTTTTTCTATATTATTACTTTTATCAATCCAAGTTTTATACACAGTTTTTGAGTTTGGTATTAGCCTAATTCAAGCTTACATTTTTTGTCTTTTAATTACTCTATATTCTGACGAACACCCTCATTAAAAGTTATAACGTTAGTATATACTACTTTATTAAAAAATTATATTGTAAAAGAACTCGTGTTCATTTTTGGGGTATGAACCCAATAGCTTTATATTTAGCTTATTTTACACTTTGTTGGGAAGAATTAACTCCGTTAATAGATCTACAGTCTACCGCTTATTGAACTCAGCCACCAAACAAACACACCAGGAAATTAATTCCTTTCTCGATTTTGCAGGTCGATGTTTTAAATAAACTATGGCGGGCAAGGTTTAAAGATTTTTCTTTATATTAAGCTTTGAAGGCTCATAGTTTGTATTAACTTAAAACCTTACCAGGAGGAACTGAACCTCTCCTAAGAAATCAAAATTCTTTGTGCCCTTACACCGCTTTGTAATATCTTTTTTAAATTTTTTTAATCCTCTTACTTGGAAGGCAAGTGTACTATAACATACTCAAAAGATGCTTTATAAAGAGTTATTTCTAATAAATAGCTTTATTCCTTTAGAATGAAAATCTAATGTGCAATTACACCATAGAAACTACTTTATTAAAAATATAAAATGGGTTTAATTTATTTATTTTAATAATGGTAATCATTTTTAAATAGGAGTAACTAACTAAGCTTGGCTCTGACTTAATAATATAGCAGGAACATAGTAATACACATGGTTTTTATTGAAAGAGGTGAGGTAAGAATAAGTGTAATTTAAGTAAACTATATAAATCAACATTATTTCTTAAAGTATTATAGATATAGAAAATGCTTTGAAAAGTCCCACTAACACCAGTGCTGAAGGTTAATTAAAGGGTGAAAGCCTGAATTAACTTCGTACAAAAGATCAGGTTAACTTGGTGCCAGCATCCGCGGTTATACCAAGTGATTAAGTTATATCTTTAGGTAAAAAGACAGTTAAGCTTATAAAAATTTTAGTTTATTAACCGCCTATAAAAAAGTAAAATTTGTATATAGGTAGCTAATCTAGAAATAACTATATTTTAGCGCTGAAGCTGTGATAGTCTTGAGGGAAACTGGGATTAGATACCCCATTATTCTTGACTGTAAATATAATTAAATTTACCAGAGTACTATGAATAGTTAAAAATTTAAAACTCAAAGGGCTTGGCGGTGTTTTAGACCAATCAGGGGAACCTGTCTCGTAATCGACAATCCACGTTGTATCTAACCTCATTTTGTATTCAGTTTGTATACCGTCGTCGTCAGGTAACTTTTAAAAATATAGAAGTTAGCAATAAAAATTACGTAAGTTAAGACGTCAGATCAAGGTGCAGCCTATAGTGAGGAGAGGATGGGTTACAATTATTAGATTTATAATTACGGAAATTTAGATGAAAGCCTATTTAGAAGGAGGACTTGAAAGTAAACTAAAATATATAAATAGTTTGAATAAGGCTCTGAAACGTGCACACATCGCCCGTCGCTCTCGTTGAAAAATGAGATAAGTCGTAACATAGCAGGGGTAATGGAAATTGTCCCTAGATGAAAAACATAGTATAATATAATACATTTCACTTACACTGAAAATATACTTAAGTTATAAGTTGTTTTTAATTAAATATCTTGGTCTACTTTAATTTAAAAAACCAATTAGTTTAAAACATTTTTAAATTTAGTAAAGGTGATAGAAAATTATTAAATAAGATCTTAGAAAAGTACCGTAAGGGAATTAATTAAATTTAATTAAAGAAAAAATTAATATTTGTACCTTTCGCATCATGGTTTAGCTAGATATTTATTTTTTCTAAAATTTCTCGAAATCTGATGAGTTATTTCTGCTCAGTGTATTAGCATTTAAAGAGTAGTTGTAGCAAAAACTTTCTTAGAAGCAGAAATGGAAATGAAATTTTATTCGTATCAGATGATAGCTAGTTCTTCTAAAAGGCATATAAGTGCTCTAAATTAATTTAATCTTTGTAATATAAGTATAAAGAGAATTTAATTTAATTAAATTTTTGAGGATAAGCTCGAAAATTACAATTATATTTGCATTTTATTTTTATTAAAATTTAGGCTTGAAAATAGCCATAATTTTGAATTTGTTATAATTTCATTAATCAATCAAAAAAATAATTAATTTGCTTAAAATAAATGAAGAAAACTTAATAATTAAATTAAGCTGAATTAATGCTAAAATGAGTATTATACTAATCTATAAAATTTTAACAGGTTATAAGTTAAAATTTATAATTATTTTTGATATAAAAATTATAAAAAGGAACTCGGCAAACACACATTCTGCCTGTTTAGCAAAAACATGGCTCCTTGAAACCTTATAATAAGGAGTCGGACCTGCCCAGTGAATTTTTTTAACGGCCGCGGTACTCTGACCGTGCAAAGGTAGCATAATCATTTGCCTTATAATTGAAGGCTAGTATGAATGGTTTGACATGAATGTAGCTGTCTCTTTATAATTTAATAGAATTTTACTTTCAGGTGAAGAGGCCTGTATTTAATTAAAAGACAAGAAGACCCTATCGAGCTTTAAAAAAATTAATAGAATTTAGATTAATATCGCTAAAAAATTGTCTGTTATACATTTTAGTTGGGGCGACTGAGGAACATAAAAAGCTTCCTTTAAACTTACTAAAATCAAACTAGAATTGATCCAAAACATTTTGATTAAAGGAATTAGTTACCGTAGGGATAACAGCATTATCTTTTTTAAGAGCTCATATCGAAAAAAAGGTTTGTGACCTCGATGTTGGACYAGAATATCCTAAAGGTGCAGCAGCCTTTAAGGGTTGGTCTGTTCGACCATTAAAATTCTACGTGATCTGAGTTCAGACCGGCGTGAGCCAGGTCAGTTTCTATCTTTAATTATATAGATAAGTTTAGTACGAAAGGACCAATTTATCATAAAACGATATTACTTACTGATTAAATTTAATTAACAATTAAATGATCAAATTAGCAAAATTAATGCAATTGACTTAGGATCAATAGATATAGGTGAAATTCCTTTATTTGATAATTATAAAGGTGGCAGATGAAGTGCATTAGGTTTAAGCCCTAAATATAAAGATGAAATTTCTTTTCTTTATAATGTATGTTTCTATCATYTCAACAGTATTTACCTATATCTGTATTTTATTGGCAGTCGCTTTTTTTACTCTTTTAGAACGGAAAGGTTTAAGATATATACAAATCCGGAAAGGACCTAATAAAGTGGGTTTCATGGGGCTTCCGCAACCTTTAGCGGACGCCGCTAAACTTTTAACCAAAGAAATTGCAAAGCCTACTATAGCAAACTTTTCTCCTTATTTTGTAGCTCCTATCTTTAGTTTTATTTTAGCTCTATTACTTTGACAACTATATCCTAGTTTATATTCTTCTTCTTATTTTAAATGAGGAATTCTATTTTTTTTATGTGTTTCRGGGATAAATGTGTATGGAACTTTATTAGCTGGGTGAGCATCAAATTCTAAATACGCTCTTTTAGGAAGRTTACGAGCTATTGCTCAAACAATTTCTTATGAAGTTAGGATAGCTTTAATTCTGCTTTTTCCTCTGTTTTTAGTCGGAAGATTTAGTTTTATTGAAATTAAAGAATCTCAAGAATTTATTTGGCTTACTTTTCTTATAATTCCGGTGTCTTTAATATGATTTGTAACTTGTGTTGCTGAAACAAATCGAGCACCTTTTGATTTTGCAGAAGGTGAATCTGAATTAGTTTCTGGTTTTAATATTGAGTACGGAGCTGCAGGTTTTGCATTAATTTTTTTAGCTGAATATGCTAATATTCTAGTGATAAGCTTATTTTCTGCTTTACTTTTTTTCGGAGGAAGATCTATAATTTTTATAGAAAGAGACTTGGCTTTCATACTAAAAGTCTTGTTTTTTGCTTTTGCTTTTATTTGAGTTCGAGGAAGATATCCACGATTCCGTTATGACTTATTAATGGGGTTAACTTGAAAAGGTTTTTTACCGGCAGCTTTAAGATTTCTTTTATTARTCGGCGCACTTTCTTCTTGCCTATACTATTAATTTACGAAAATGTAGTTTAATTAAAATATTAGCATTGGAAGCTAAAGCTTGGGTTATAATCCCACATTTCGAAATGAGAGCATTAATTGTTTTTAGTATGACTTTATCTACTTTTCTTCTATTACCTTTAATAATACAGCCACTCAGGTTGGGATTGGTTATTATAATTTCAACGTTATTGATATGTTTTATTAGAGCTATTTTATTATCATCTTGATATGGTTATATCCTTTTTTTAATTTATGTAGGAGGACTTCTTGTTATGTTTGCTTACGTAGCCGCACTTTCTCCTAATGTTTTATTTGGAAAAGGAACTCCCATGCTCTTCTTTATTGTAATGTTACTGCCTATCTCTATCATTTTTTACTTTCTTCCTTTAATTGACATATCTTCTATTAGATACTTAAACACTTTTAGAGATATAAAGTCTTTAAAAATTTACGGTATCGAAATAGTAGCTCCTCAAATAATTTCAATTTTAATTGGATTGGCTCTTATTTTACTAATTAATTTGATTGTTGTAGTTAAGATCTGCTACTACCAACAAGCTTCTCTTCGTCCATTTAGAAGGTAATTTATCATGCGAAGTCCTATTCGAAAAGTACATCCTATTTTAAAAGTTATGAATGGAGCTTTAGTTGATCTTCCTGCTCCTTCAAATTTATCAATCTGATGAAATTTTGGTTCTCTTCTAGGCTTATGTTTAGGTATTCAAATTTTAACAGGTTTGTTTCTAGCGATACACTATACTGCCCATGTAGATTTAGCTTTTAGCTCTGTTATACATATTTCACGGGATGTCTCATACGGTTGATTACTTCGAGCTCTCCATGCTAATGGTGCATCTTGATTCTTTATTTGTTTATATCTTCATGCTGGCCGAGGAATATATTATGGCTCGTATATTAATGTTCATACCTGAAATATTGGGGTAGTCCTATTATTTTTAACAATAGGAACAGCCTTTTTGGGTTATGTTTTGCCCTGAGGTCAAATGTCTTTTTGAGGAGCTACTGTTATTACAAATTTATTGTCAGCCGTCCCTTATGTAGGTAAAATACTCGTAGAATGAGTATGAGGAGGGTTTGCCGTAGATAATGCAACATTAGTTCGTTTTTTTGCTTTACATTTTCTCCTGCCTTTTGTCATTGCGGCTTTTGCTGTTCTTCATTTACTGTTTCTACATGAAACAGGGTCTAATAATCCTTTAGGAATTAATAGAGACGGTGAAAAAATTCCGTTTCATTCATACTATACATTTAAAGACCTAGTTGGATTTCTAGTAGTCTTATTTCTCTTGAGAATATTAGCTTTGTTTTCGCCCCAACTATTAACTGACCCTGAAAATTTTATTCCTGCTAATCCTTTAGTAACTCCTGTTCACATTCAACCAGAATGATATTTTCTATTTGCATATGCTATTCTACGATCCATTCCAAACAAATTAGGAGGAGTTATTGCCTTAGTTATATCGATTGCAATCCTATTCATCTTACCTTTCACTCATTTAGGAAAGTTTCGATCTAAAGCATTTTATCCTCTAAATCAGATTTTATTCTGATGTTATGTTGGTATGTTTTTTATTCTTACCTGGATTGGAGCATGTCCTGTAGAAGCACCTTATGAACAAATTGGACAAATTTTTACTGTATTATATTTTTCATACTTTATTATTGATCCTTTAGTCCAAGTTCTATGGGATAAAATTCTAGATTACTAAGACAGCTATGAGTTGTTTCCTGGGGAAAATTTGTCTTGAAAACAAATTCGAAGTGTTCAATTCACTTAATAACTTAGCAATAAGAGATAAAATAACTCACCTTTGACTTACAAGACCAATGCTCTGCTTTAAGCTATTATTGCCACTAATATATAATTAAGAAATGAGAACATTTTATTTAAGTATACTTAGCATATTTGGGGTTTTTATAGCTTTATTAGCCCTTTCTCTTCAATATAAACATCTTTTAAGAGTTTTATTAAGTTTAGAAGCTATTACTATAAATCTATTTATTATATTATTTGCTTTATCAACAAATGTGACTTTTAGAGGAGAAACTTCTCTGATTCTTATTACTTTAGGAGCTTGTGAAGCTAGCTTAGGATTAGCTATCTTAGTAGCAATTATTCGTTCCGAAGGAAATGACTACGTATCTAGTTTTTCTATACACAAATGTTAGGTGTAATTTTTATAAGTTTAACTTTTCTACTTCTTCCCAAAAGAAAATTATCTTGATATATCAAGATATGATCTTTAGCCTTAGGAAGATTGATTTCCATTATTCACTTATTTAATCCATTTTTTTCTTATGAATCTATTAATTCTTTTTTAAGGTTTGATTCTATGTCTAGGATTTTAGTGTCCCTCACTTTATGAATCTCCTTAATAATAATGTTGGCGAGTCAAAATAGTGTAAAAATCTCTAAAAATAATTACATTTTATTTTCTATGTTCGTATTAACTTTAAATTTAATTCTAGTTGTTACGTTTCTATCCTCAAGAATTTTAATTTTTTATTTTCTTTTTGAAGCTTCCCTTATCCCTACTTTATTATTAATTTTAGGCTGAGGATATCAGCCTGAACGACTTCAAGCCGGGATATATATAATAATTTATACCGTAGCAGCTTCTTTACCTCTATTATTTTCTATCTTATGAGCCTCTCAAACCTTAGGGTCGAGAGATATCTTAATAATTAGAAGATTACGTATTCATCCTTATAGTACAGAATACTTATGAGCTTGGAATTTTTTAACTTTATTATGTTTTACTGCGTTTTTGGTTAAGTTACCCATGTTTACAGTACATTTATGACTTCCAAAAGCACATGTAGAAGCCCCCGTTGCGGGATCAATAGTTCTTGCTGCTGTCTTATTAAAACTAGGAGGATATGGTATTTTACGGGTTTATCAATACTTTAATTTTATTTCCTCTCAAACTTGTATTATTATTTTTTCTCTTGCAATTTGAGGGGGTGTGATTACAAGTATTGTCTGTTTTCGTCAAGTCGACTTAAAATCTCTTATTGCTTATTCTTCGATTGGACACATATCATTAATATTGGCTGGAGCTTTTTCAAATACATCCTGAGGATGAAGAGGTGCCTTAATTCTGATACTATCTCATGGTTTTTGTTCTTCAGCACTTTTTGCTTTAGCCAACTATACGTATGAAAAAACTCACACACGAAGACTGTTTTTAGGTAAAGGTATGTTAATACTACTACCGTTGCTTGCAATATGATGGTTCCTATTCTGTATTATAAATATAGCAGCGCCTCCTAGAATTAATTTACTAGGAGAAATTATAATCTTCCCTGCGACTATTTTTAGTTCTAAATATTATTTAATTTCTTTAGGATTAATAAGATTTTTAGCCGCTCTTTACAGAATATATTTGTATACAAGAACTCAGCATGGAGGAAGCCCTAAATTTCTAAAGCCATTTAATGACTTTAAATCTTCTGGATTTACTTTATTTCTTTTACACTGAGTTCCTGGAAATTTCTTAATCCTAAAAAGTGACTTAGTCTCAATGTGAATTTAGTCAAGTTAGTTTAACCTAAAACGTCAGCCTGTGGATTTGAAGATGAAAGTTTTATTTCACTTGACCTATGTATATAAATTTAAAATCTTCTTCTATTAGTTCTTTATTTCTTTTGTCTTATAGTATAGCACTCTTTCCAGTTACAATAATATTTATTCTTCAAAGTAAAAACATTATCTTAGAGTGATCTATTTTTCAAATAAGTTCATGTAGTATAACATTAATATTAATTCTTGATCCTGTTAGTTTAAGTTTTAGTAATGTTGTATGTCTAATTTCGGGATGTGTAATAATATTTTCTTCGAGCTATATATCTCATGACCCTTTTTTAAATCGATTTGTTTGGCTTGTTATACTTTTCGTTATGTCAATAAATTTATTGGTATTTATTCCAAGCCTACCGGCATTACTCCTAGGTTGAGATGGATTAGGAATCGTTTCATTTGCTCTAGTAATCTATTATCAAAATATGAAGTCACTAAGAGCTGGTATAATTACTGTTTTAGCAAACCGTATTGGAGATGTAATAATTTTAATTTCAATTGGAATTCTTGTCTTACAAGGACATTGATCTATTTTATCAATTTGAGATTTTTATTTAACATCTTGGCTAGCTTTAACAATTACTTTAGCAGCTATAACAAAAAGAGCACAAATTCCATTTTCTAGATGACTTCCTGCTGCTATGGCAGCACCTACCCCTGTCTCTGCTTTAGTTCACTCATCAACCCTAGTAACCGCAGGGGTTTTTTTAATTATTCGTTTTTTCCCATTTTTGGATACCATTCCGGCCTTTAAACCTATATTATTATTTATTTCCGTTCTCACTCTTCTCATAGCCGGTATTGGAGCTAACTATGAAAATGATTTAAAAAAAATTATTGCTTTGTCTACCCTAAGCCAACTAGGAGTTATAATGATAAGATTGGGTCTTGGAATACCTTATTTAGCCTTATTCCATTTATACACCCATGCCTTGTTTAAAGCTTTACTCTTCCTTTGTGCAGGAATATTCATTCACAACAGATCAAATACACAAGACATTCGTCACATAGGATTATTATTTTCTCAAGCTCCTTTAACAACAACATGTATAAATATCGCTAACTTATCTCTTTGCGGTGCTCCTTTTTTAAGAGGATTTTATTCTAAAGACCTAATTTTAGAATTATCGCTTCACAGCCCTACTAGATTTTTAATAGTTTTATTAATTTTTCTAGCCACTGGGATAACAGCGGCATATTCATTTCGATTGTCTTTCTGCTCTCTTTGAGGACATATAAAAGGATCACCCTACCATGAAAAACAAGAATTAGATCCTTATGTAAACTGAGCAACCACAATTTTAAGCTTTATAGCCGTAACTGCCGGGTTTGCCCTTCAAAGTATCTTTCTACAGTTCAATCCTCTTCCATTTATTTTGCCTTTTTACTTAAAAATATTAACAATTTTTGTTCTCACCTCAGGTGTTTTTTTAGCATTTTTAGCTTGAGACACAGATCACAATACAAAAACAATAAACAAAATAAAGTTTTTCTTCTCAACGATATGATTTTTGGCTCCTATCTCTGCCCAGCCTCTTACTAAATTTTCAATACTTCTAGGGACAAACATCATTAAATCTATTGACATAGGGTGATTAGAAATTTTAGGAGGTCAAGGTAGAAACCTAGTTACATCTTCTATATCTATAAAAAACCAAAGCATTCAAATTAAATCTTTTAACTTTTTTATTGCTTTAATTTTATTTTCTGTTTTAATTATGTTTTTCTCGAAAACAATTTTTTAGCCTTGATAGCTTAACTTTTTAGAGCATAGCACTGAAGATGCTAGGGTGGCAATTATTGTCTCAAAGCAAGCCAGCGCCTCACGWYGTGAGGCGCTGGCTCAATAGAGAACAAATAAATTATTAATCATGGCACGTAATCCTTTTCATTTAGTTGAATTTAGTCCATGACCTCTAACTGGGTCTATAGGAGCATTGTTTCTAACATCTGGGTTAGCAGGATGATTTCATGGATATGGCTATGTTACTGTATTGCTCGGATTATTTTTGATTGTTATAACTATAATTCAATGGTGACGAGATGTAATTCGAGAAGCAACTTATCAAGGATTTCATACTACTCAAGTATCCAAAGGACTTCGTTGAGGTATAATCTTATTTATTGTTTCAGAAGTTTGTTTCTTTTTTGCATTCTTTTGAGCTTACTTTCATAGTAGTTTAGCTCCTAGCTTAGAATTAGGTTCATGTTGACCTCCTGCTGGAATTACTCCCTTAAACCCATTTGAAGTACCCCTACTAAATACAGGGGTTTTATTAGCTTCTGGAGTTACTGTAACTTGAGCTCATCATAGATTAATAGAAGGTGATAATCCTGGAGGATTGCAAGGACTTGTGGCAACTGTAATTCTAGGGATTTATTTTACTTTTTTGCAAGCTTGTGAATATTATGAGGCTTCTTTTACTATTGCAGATGGAGTGTATGGCTCAAGATTTTTTGTAGCTACAGGATTTCATGGTCTGCATGTTTTAATTGGAAGAACATTTTTATTAGTCTGTTTAGTTCGAGTGTGGTTGCAGCATTTTTCTACAGGACATCATTTTGGTTTTGAGGCTGCTGCATGATATTGACATTTTGTTGATGTAGTTTGATTATTTCTCTATTTGTCAATTTACTGATGAGGATGTTAATTAAATCTTTTATATTCTTAGATGACTGAGATTTAAGTGTTAGATTTTTAATCTAAAAACGGCAAAAGTGCCTCTAAGAGTTGACTTGATACTTTAAAGTAAAAGATCTGATTTGCATTCAGACAATAAGTTTGTTAAACTTTCGGGTCATAGATCGTATAAAAAGCGAGAAATTTGCATACGGTTTCGGCCCGTACATTGGGGGTGAAAGTCCCTTTTTATATTAATAAATGAAAGCCAAAAAAGAGGCGCCTAGCTGTTAATTAGGAGAATGTAATAAAAGTTACTCATTTAGTTAGTATAAAATTTTAAGTACTACGCCGGATGAACGGAAATCATTGATGTTGATTAATATGGGATAATTTGTCTCTAGTGCTAAAAATGCTAAGTAGATTTTTAGGAAGGGTTGTTGCTATAATTTTATCTGTTGTTGTTATAGGTCTAGGTTGAGTGTTAGCGAAACGAGCTATTAGTGATCGTGAAAAGAATTCTCCTTTTGAGTGTGGGTTTGATCCTATTAAATCAGCTCGACTTCCATTTTCTCTCCGGTTTTTCCTATTAGCTATTATTTTTTTAATTTTTGACGTAGAGATTGTTTTATTGTTTCCTGTATTAGCAAGAATAACTGGAAGTTTTTCATTTCCTTTGGTAGTAGGAACATTTATCTTTTTAATAATTCTTATTGTGGGGCTGTTCCATGAATGAAATGAAGGTTCATTAGACTGGGCTCAGTAAAGAAAAAACTTGGAGTAAAGCAGGGCTGCTAACTTTGTTTTGGGTAATTCGATTTTATCCTTTTTCTTATGTTTTCAAGACTTCCTTTTGGTTATATATTTATATCAGTAATAGGGATTGGTACTTTACTTTCTGTATCTTCTATCCATTGACTTAGAATCTGAGCTGGATTAGAAATTAATTTAATTGGATTTTTGCCAATATTAGTTTACCAAAAAAGTGTGGCTGAAAGGCAGTCAGCTGTAAAATACTTTATTATTCAAGCTATCGGTTCTAGGTTCTTAATATTTGGTAGTTTGTTGGTTTTTAATATATCTTTTACTTGAGACATGTATACTAAAATTAGCAGACCAAGAGTATTAGGATTTACTATTTTGATTAGGGGTTTATGTATCAAGCTAGGGCTATTTCCATTTCATTATTGGTTGCCTGGAGTTATAGCCGGTTTACCTTGGGTTTCTTGTTTAATTTTAGCACATGACAAAAACTTGCTCCTTTATTTTTAATTCTTTGTTTATTGGAGCTTAGACAATCGTATAACATAGTTATTCTTCTATGCGCAATTAGTGCAGGTTCTACATTAATTGGGGGAGTGGGAGGTATAAACCAAACTCAAATTCGGGCCCTTCTAGCTTATTCTTCAATTAGTCATTTAGGATGAATAATATTTGCTCTTATTCATAGAGAATGAACGATAAAAGCATATTTAGGCATTTATGTCTTAATTAGTATTTCATTATTTATAAGACTTTGATATAATGACTCAGGTATAATAAAAAATATTAATAATTTAAAAAATAGTGGTTTTGCAGCTCTTAGAATTATATTACTTCTTTTATCATTAGGGGGTTTGCCTCCTTTACTAGGATTTGTTTCTAAATGATTAGTAATTACAGCTAGTGCAACGGGCCCATGAGCATTTACTATTTTTATCCTAATTTTAGGTTCTCTGATAAGTTTATTTTATTATTTAAGGTTGTTTTTCTCAGTGTTTTTAAGAAATTTAAAAAAATATGGGATTAATAATCAAAAAGTAGGACATAGAGTTATGATTGGAATTAATGTTTTCAATCTTTTAGGAGGAATTTTAATTTTAATAACTTCTTTACTTAGATCGGTAT